AAAAGAATTTAAGTCTGTGAACCGAAAACTTAACATTGCTATCACAAGAATTGCAAAACCTTACGGAAGCCCTAATATTCTTGCGGAATTTATAGCCGGCCAATTAAAGAATAGAGTTTCATTTCGAAAAGCAATGAAAAAGGCTATTGAATTAACTGAACAAGCAGATACAAAAGGAATTCAAGTACAAATTGCAGGGCGTATCGACGGAAAAGAAATTGCGCGTGTGGAATGGATCAGAGAAGGTAGGGTTCCCCTGCAAACCATTCGAGCTAAAATCGATTATTGTTCCTATACAGTTCGAACTATTTATGGAGTATTAGGCATCAAAATTTGGATATTTATAGACGGGGAAGAATAAACCTTTATTTGTCTTTCCCTTCGATCTAGTGATGGAACAAAAAAGAGAAATTTGTTCCTTTTTTCTATTCAATAAAAACTAAAATGAAGAATTTTAATTCTATATGGTTGAATAAAAATTCGATTGGCCATTTGATATAATTGCTATGCTTAGTGTGTGACTCGTTGGTTTTTTTTAGGGTTAGGATTCAATAAAAAAAAAGACCAGCCTCTTAGTATAAACTAATAACTATAGGACTACTAACCAACTCATCACTTCGCATTATCTGGATCCAAAGAACCAGTCAAGATATGATATATCGGTCATATCATTGTAGCAACTGAAATATTTTTTGCATAAACAAAAAAAATCAATCTAATTCTAAGTTATAAAGCGAAATAGAGAACAAAGATGTGGATAAATGGAAGGGTGAAAGAAAGAGAGAGAAAAATACCAATGATATAGAATTCCATCCAATATGTAAGGTCTATGAGTCATCTCATAAAAAAGGCAGTGTAATAAAGCATCAATGCGGATTCGTACATAATTAAATAAATCTGTTCATAAAATAAAAAAATAAGAGCTTCGAGCCAATAAAGACTAAGAAGATTGACTCAAGAAAAATTGCATTATGAGCTCCATTGTAGAAATCAGACCTAACCATTAAATAAGAAGCGATGGGAACGATGGAACCTATGAATCCAAATCTATTGAAAACGGATTCATTGATCGGGATGGCGGAACAAACCAGAGACTAATTCATTCATATTCATCTATTGGGAAAAGCAAAATCAAGAGCTAACCCTACAACTGAAATAGCGATGAAAAGAGTAAATATTCGCCTGCGAAACCCTTATTTTCTTGGATTGCTAAATTTGGGTCAATCGAAGAAAATAAAAGACAAAACAAAATAAAGATTAGTTATAACATTATAAAAAGTCATACAATATTTAAAATAAAAATATGAATATGTTTAGTTATCTAAAAAAACAAGATATACAAACGAATAATAGAGAAGTTGAAGATTTTATTATTCGCGAGGAGCTGGATGAGAAGAAACTCTCACGTCCAGTTCTGTAGTAGAGATGGAATTCAGAACCAACCATCAACTATAACCCCAAAAGAACCAGATTCCGTAAACAACATAGAGGAAGAATGAAGGGAATATCTTATCGAGGTAATCATATTTCTTTCGGTAAATATGCTCTTCAGGCACTTGAACCTGCTTGGATCACATCTAGACAAATAGAAGCAGGTCGACGAGCAATGACACGAAATGCACGACGTGGTGGAAAAATATGGGTACGTATATTTCCAGACAAACCGGTTACAGTAAGACCCGCAGAAACACGTATGGGTTCGGGGAAAGGATCCCCTGAATATTGGGTAGCTGTTGTTAAACCAGGTCGAATTCTTTATGAAATGGGTGGAGTAACAGAAAATATAGCCAGAAAGGCTATTTCAATAGCATCGTCTAAAATGCCTATACGAACTCAATTCATTATTTCGGCATAAAAATGGAGAATCAAAGGAAATAGGTCTTGAGGATTAAAAAAAAAACAATCGCAGGTGCTGCTTTCTTTTTTTGGACAAACAATATTTCTTTTTTCTTCGCCCTTTGCATTGAAAGAATAGATTATAAAAAAAAATGATATGATTCAACCTCAGACCCTTTTGAATGTAGCGGATAACAGCGGGGCTCGAGAATTGATGTGTATTCGAATCATAGGAGCTAGCAATCGTCGATATGCTCATATCGGTGACGTTATTGTTGCTGTGATCAAAGAAGCAGTGCCAAACATGCCCCTAGCAAGATCAGAAGTGGTCAGAGCTGTAATTGTACGTACTTGTAAAGAACTCAAACGTGATAACGGTATGATAATACGATATGATGACAATGCTGCGGTTGTCATCGATCAAGAAGGAAACCCAAAGGGAACTCGGGTTTTTGGTGCAATTGCCCGAGAATTGAGACAGTTAAATTTTACTAAAATAGTTTCATTAGCTCCGGAGGTATTATAAAATGAGACGGTTAGAATAAAGTATTTCAAAGAAAGAGATTAAGAAAAAGAACGAGATTAAGAAATGGATTCAGATTAATTAATAGATTATGTCTCATGCATATGCCTTTAAGAATTCATATTCATAAACAAATAAGTA